ACCGGGAACAGGGCCTATCACAAGAATATTTTTTTTATCGGGACGATAACTCTGAAAAGAAAGATTTCCTATCTTTTCTTTCAACTCAGGAGAAATACGGTCGGGCGGCGCTAATTCGAATCCCTCGGGCAAAATAAGAACAGCACCCACATTTAACCCTCCCTTTTTCCCATTACCAAGAACTTGTTTCAGTTGCATATCATAAGGAATTCGAAGAACTGCTTCAAATACAGTATCGGGAAGCACAGTTTGGGGAACTTCAATATCCACGGGCTTATTAGCTAAATGGCAATTGGCACATACAATTCGTCCGGTTGCTTCTCGTGGGTTTTCATAACCCTGCTGCGCAAAAATGGGATATGCATTTGAAATAGATGTCCGAGTTATTACGTATATCATGATCGATACAGAAATCGATCGAATCATCTGTTCCTTTACCCAAGAAAAAGTATTTCTATTTTCCATATCCAATCGCAGATCCCAGAATTTCTACAATAAATTAGATAGGTAGCTAAGCTAATCTAGTTCCCTATACACGAGTCTGTTGTCATTCTACTGCAACAGTTGTACTGGAATGATGAATACCTTGAGCAGGTAGAAATAGAAAGAATTTTGCTAAAATGGAAAAGGGCTTTCTTTCTAAAGGAAGAAAGATGCTAATTTGATTAATATCAGGAAATCGAATGAGTTTATGCTTCACTAATTGAATGATAAATGACTACAAGCGAAGGAGATAGACGGTTTAAAGAAAAAAAGATCCAAAATTTAAAACATGTATCTAGAATCACTGGAAAACTACAAACAAAAATAGTGAAAATTAGCTCATTAGGAGCCCATCCAAGATCGTTGTAGACCCAACGAATTAGTAGTTCCCAACCGCGGGTGGAGTGAAATCCAACAAAAAAATCAGTAACTAAAAGAATCAAAAAAGCTTTTATTGAGTCATTTAAGTTATAGAAGAATTCCTGAACCCAAGAATTCAAAATGACAAGTTCCTCTTTACCCAGAAAAAAAGAACCACTTAGAATAGCCAAACAGATTATATTTGTCGAGAAATGCAAAATGATATGGAGATGATCCTCATTATCTATTTTGACCAATTGTATTATTTCCTTGTGTATTCCTATAGGAGGTTTTTGTACATGTGTCTTCGGTTTCTCTTTTATCATTTCGTCCAAGAGAAAAAGTTCTTCTAATTCTATGAATCTTTCTAGAACCTTTTTCTCTTGAATATCAGTTAAGAGAGTTTCAGATTGCCTGGTATTCCACCAATTCTTAATCCAAAGTTCCAGACATTTGTTAAAAGAGAAAGAGACTCCCCAGGGCAAAAGTACGATAAATACAAGATATAGGAAAGAAGGCAATGCTTTCTTTTTTTTCATTTTTGATCTGTAAATTGAGTTGTTAATGAATCTGCTTCATTCGCTGACTCTATTTCATTCGCTGACTCTATATGATATTTCTTTTTATTTGAAGCAAAAATTCTATAACAAGGTTTGAGACCTTGTATCTATTCCTCTTTTTTGTATACTAGTGGAATTTCATTGCATTGGGTTCTTTCTTAGATCTAGATGGAGTGGAATAGAGAAATAGAATAAAAAAAAAAGCCCTTTCAGATGAAAATGGAAGAATATTATGCCATATATCTCACTTGGACAAAACAAATTAGAAGCAATTTTCTCTTATCCTCGTTTGTTCCTTTCTTTAGATAAATACTCAAAAATCTCCTTACAATAACGAATCCAATTCATTCAATTCATTTCAAAAATTCAAAAAAATTAAATCGGTATTCAAAATACTTCAATTGGTACGCGCAAGAAATAGGCCAATTCGGCAGCTTTTTGTTCAATTTCTCGTGGAGTAAAAAACTTCTCATCAGTACGAGTCAAGGGAATGACCCCCTGGCCCCGGATTTCCATATAAAGGATACGACGAGGATAAAGACCCTCTTTAACCTGAATTCTAATTGATTGGATATCCCGCATAAGGAATCGAAGGAAGACGCGACGTTTTATTCCAGGGAATCCCCAACGAAAAATGCACACTATTCCCTCTTTTCTATCGAATCGGTCATAACCACTGCCTACATTCCACAAAATAGTGCACCACAAGTAGGAGCTAATGAATAGGCCCGCGATTCCGTAGAAAGACATCACGACCCCCTGTGGAAAAAAAAGAATTTGTTGAGATGGAAGTACAGATATCATATTCTTACCAAGATAACTGGAAGCCCCAACCGATAAAAATCCTAGTGAACCTAGAAAAAGAATACAGGCCCAGAAAAAATTACCTCTTTTTCGAGAACCTTTTAGAAGTTCTATCCATATGTGTTCTGATCGCCAATTCATATTAGATATACTAAATCCAGCAGCGGTCGATTGAAATTGAGAGAATAAGCTAAATGATTTTGACTTTACTTTTTTTGATTCTGAAATCGCCTTCAGTAACTAGTACTCCTGTGAAATAATTGGTTAGATACATTGACTTTCTATTCAAAAAATATCTGTTGATCTACTTAAAATAAAACTTGCTATACCCGGCTCCGCATATGCATGCATTTATGCTCGTAGCCTATATCCGCATCCATAGCCGTTTTTCATTTGTGTGTAGAAAGAGCCACATACCCTACCATATTATATTACTTACACTAAAAAATATCTGTATTATGATCCTGCGTGGAAATACATTGAGAAAATTCGGCCCCATCGGTTCTAGACAATCTTATTTTTCTGCACATAAAGAAATAAAGAAGCCATTGCAATTGCCGGAAATACTAAGCCTACTAAAGGCACGAAAATAGAAGGTAAGTTAAAATCCGTCATAGAATAGGTGTCTCAATTCAAATTTACTATTTCTATCTATTCGAAAAATATCTTAGGATTCTTATAATATAATTAAGTATATCTATTATAAGGAATATTGACTATTGTATTTTTTAGTTTGCAAAATAAAGATTTTTTATAGAATACTATAGAATACTTTAGTATTCTATAAAAAAAAATGAATGGAATGGATAATAAGAAAATTGCAAAAAAGGAGATTAAAAAGATTTGATTTTTCTTTTCCCGTCCTCATGGCCTTTCTATCCTTCTAATCGAACTTGAAATTGGATTCAAAAGAAAGCGATTGTGAAAATGAAATACCTCTTTCAGAATACCCTTTAAAAAAGGTCTCAGTACGACTTTTAGTCGAATGCGCCCATTTCGAATCCTAAATCAGTTTCGTCTACCTACTTCCACATGCAATACTTCTTCAACCACTCTCGGACCCCCACAAACGCAAGATGCGCGTCAGGTTTTGAAATAAGGATATCCCCCAACCCCAGTATACCGAAACTCGCTCTTATCCTATCCCACCGGTTGTAAGGATTCATACATAGGGCTTTTTAGTTGATTGATAGTGCCGTAAAGTTGAAGCTTTTTTAGACTTTTTTATTAAGCTGTAATTTCCTTCCTGCATACGTGCTCCTCTATCCTCTAGAAGCTCATACAATAATGCGCGGTAAAGGCGGAAAAATAGCATACTCAATCAAAATCAAAGGGCAAATTCTCTTACCTACTACAGATCTCATACTACCCCCTTAGACTTTTTAAGGCGATATACCACCCAAAGGGTATGAAAATGCCGGGTGGAGTTAGCTTTTCGACGAAAACCCGTCCCGTGCAGCGAAGTCCTGTTAGTAAGACCCCGCGCAAGACACAAGAATGGATTATAGAAGAATATTATTCCGAATACTCCTCCGGACGCGTATAGTAGCATTGCGATTCCTAATCTTTTTTCATTGATTCTTTCCCAATAAATAAAGACTTTTTCTGTAAATACTGCGTATTTGATTCCATTATCATATGATAATACTATATTTGTATTTATTTATTGTATTATACCTTTATATATTCTAAATATATAGAATAGAGGAATCTCGATTTGTCAAGTCTCATGATCGTATCAAGATCTATTTTTATTCGGCTCAATCTTTTTTTTAAGATTGAGCCGAGTTTAATTGCAATCAATTAGAAGAATAAAGAAGAATTACTGCATTTCGTAACTGCTTTTTTCTCTTTCTATTTCGCTTCTTTTTTATTTAGACCTTCTTTATATCTAGTTTTATCTACTTATCTATAGTATCTACCGGCTCGAACTCAAATTTGATCGCCTTCCATATTTCACAAGCTGCGGCTAGTTCAGGACTCCATTTGCAAGCTGCTCGGATAATTTCATTACCTTCACGAGCAAGATCGCGCCCTTCGTTACGAGCTTGTACACAAGCTTCTAAAGCCACCCGATTAGCTACTGCACCAGGTGCATTTCCCCAAGGATGTCCTAAAGTTCCTCCACCAAATTGTAATACGGAATCATCTCCAAAGATTTCGGTCAGAGCTGGCATATGCCAAACATGAATACCCCCTGAAGCCACCGGTATAACACCTGGCATAGATACCCAGTCCTGAGTGAAAAAGATACCGCGAGCACGATCTTTTTCAATAAAATCATCGCGCAATAAATCAACAAAACCTAAAGTCATTTCGCGTTCCCCTTCTAACTTACCTACTACTGTACCGGCGTGGACATGATCTCCCCCAGACATACGCAATGCTTTAGCTAATACACGAAAATGCATACCATGATTTTTCTGTCTATCAATAACTGCATGCATTGCCCGGTGAATGTGAAGAAGTAGGCCATTGTCGCGGCAATAATGAGCCAAAGTAGTATTTGCGGTGAATCCCCCAGTTAAGTAGTCATGCATTACAATAGGAACCCCTAATTCCCTCGCAAATATAGCTCTCTTCATCATTTCTTCGCATGTACCTGCAGTCGCATTCAAGTAATGCCCCTTGATTTCACCGGTTTCGGCCTGTGATTTATAAATTGCTTCGGCACAAAAGACAAAACGGTCCCTCCAGCGCATAAATGGTTGTGAGTTTACGTTTTCATCATCTTTGGTAAAATCAAGTCCACCGCGTAGACACTCATAACACGCTCTACCGTAATTTTTTGCGGATAATCCCAATTTTGGTTTAATAGTACATCCCAAAAAAGGACGGCCGTACTTGTTCAACTTATCCCTTTCAACTTGGATACCATGAGGCGGACCTTGGAAAGTTTTTGAATAAGTAGGGGGAATTCGCAGATCCTCCAGACGTAGAGCGCGTAGGGCTTTGAAACCAAATACGTTACCCACAATGGAAGTAAACATGTTAGTAACAGAACCCTCTTCAAATAGGTCTAATGGATAAGCTACATAAGCGATAAATTGATTTTCCTCCCCAACAACGGGCTCGATGTGATAGCATCGCCCTTTGTAACGATCAAGACTGGTAAGTCCATCAGTCCAAACAGTTGTCCATGTACCAGTAGAAGATTCGGCAGCTACTGCAGCCCCTGCTTCTTCGGGCGGAACCCCGGGCTGAGGAGTTACTCGGAATGCTGCCAAGATATCAGTATCCTTGGTTTCATACTCCGGGGTGTAATAAGTCAATTTATAATCCTTAACACCAGCTTTAAATCCAACACTTGCTTTAGTTTCTGTTTGTGGTGACATAAGTCCCTCCCTACAACTCATGAATTAAGAATTCTCACAACGACAGGGTCTACTCGATATGGATTAGGCGTAAATGAAACCTTTGCAAAAATCTTTTAAAACAAAAAGGGTATTCAATTAATATCAACTCATTAAAGAAAATGGAGGGCATGCTTAAGTTAATGAATATGTTTCATTCATATATAATGCGTACACCCTGTGTATGTTCTATCCTATAGGAATTCTACTATAGGAATTCGATAGGAATTGAGTTGTTGTTATGGTAAGTTAACATGGTTCGTTATTAAACCATGGATTTGATTCACCAAATCCATCATTATTGTATACTCTTTGATAGATATAGCGCAACCCAAATCAATCCCTAATCCTTATTTTACAAGTTCTTAATAGGCCCCTTTCTTATTTTGAATGTAAATACCTAAATACTAAGAAAATTCTCTGTTGACAGCAATCTATGCTTCACAGTAGTATATATTTTGTATATCGAAGTCCTAGATAGGAAAGTAGAGTAGGGACAGATCCTCCACAAAAGGCGAAATGTATATGAAAAAAAAGATTGATTGAACTTTCCAACGGACTCATTCCATGAGTAAACGATTGAATGGGATTCGCTTGGGCAACGAAATCAAGTCCTCGTCCCCCTTTCTCTCTTATTGAATTAACTAATTCATTTCCTTTTGACTTTTGGATTTTTGGCTATTTTTTTGGATTTGATTTGGCATTATTCAACAAGAAAAAATTCGACAAATTCCTTTTTTTTTTGAAAATTATGTGATAATTATGAGAACCAATCCTACTACTTCTCGTCCCGGGGTTTCCACAATTGAAGAAAAAAGCATAGGGCGTATCGATCAAATTATTGGACCCGTGCTGGATATCACTTTTCCCCCGGGCAAGTTACCTTATATTTATAACGCTTTGGTAGTCAAGAGTAGAGACACTGCCGGTAAGCAAATTAATGTGACTTGTGAGGTACAACAATTATTAGGAAATAATCGAGTTAGAGCTGTAGCTATGAGTGCTACAGACGGGTTGATGAGAGGATTGGAAGTGATTGACACGGGAGCTCCTCTCAGTGTTCCAGTCGGTGGAGCTACTCTCGGACGAATTTTCAACGTTCTTGGGGAACCTATTGACAATTTGGGTCCTGTAGATATTAATGCAACATTCCCTATTCATAGATCTGCGCCTGCCTTTATCGAGCTAGATACGAAATTATCCATCTTTGAAACAGGTATTAAGGTGGTCGATCTTTTAGCTCCTTATCGACGTGGAGGAAAAATAGGACTATTTGGGGGGGCTGGAGTAGGTAAAACAGTACTCATCATGGAATTAATCAACAACATTGCTAAAGCTCATGGAGGCGTATCCGTATTTGGCGGAGTAGGGGAACGGACTCGTGAAGGAAATGATCTTTATATGGAAATGAAGGAATCCGGAGTAATTAATGAAAAAAATTTGGAGGAATCAAAGGTAGCTCTAGTCTATGGTCAAATGAATGAACCGCCGGGAGCTCGTATGAGAGTTGGTTTAACTGCCCTAACTATGGCAGAATATTTCCGAGATGTTAATAAGCAAGACGTGCTTCTATTCATCGATAATATCTTTCGTTTTGTTCAAGCAGGATCGGAGGTATCCGCCTTATTAGGGAGAATGCCCTCCGCAGTGGGTTATCAACCTACTCTTAGTACAGAAATGGGTTCTTTGCAAGAAAGAATTGCTTCTACAAAAAAGGGATCCATAACTTCGATCCAAGCAGTTTATGTACCTGCGGACGATTTGACCGACCCTGCTCCTGCCACAACATTTGCACATTTGGATGCTACTACCGTACTTTCCAGAGGATTAGCTTCCAAGGGTATTTATCCAGCAGTAGATCCTTTAGATTCAACCTCAACTATGTTACAGCCTCGGATCGTTGGCAACGAACATTATGAAACTGCGCAAAGAGTTAAGGAAACTTTACAACGTTACAAAGAACTTCAGGACATTATCGCAATTCTTGGGTTGGATGAATTATCAGAGGAGGATCGTTTAACTGTAGCAAGAGCACGAAAAATTGAACGTTTCTTATCACAACCGTTCTTTGTGGCAGAAGTTTTTACCGGTTCTGCAGGAAAGTATGTTGGTCTTGCAGAAACAATTAGGGGATTTCAACTAATCCTTTCCGGAGAATTAGACGGCCTACCCGAACAAGCTTTTTATTTGGTGGGTAACATCGATGAAGCTAGCACGAAAGCTATAAACTTAGAAGAGGAGAACAAATTGAAGAAATGAAATTAAATCTTTATGTACTAACTCCTAAGCGAATTATTTGGGATTGTGAAGTGAAAGAAATCATTTTATCTACTAATAGTGGCCAAATTGGCGTATTACCAAACCACGCCCCCATTAACACAGCTGTAGATATGGGTCCTTTGAGAATACGCCTCCTCAACGACCAATGGTTAACGGCGGTTCTGTGGAGCGGTTTTGCGAGAATAGTTAATAATGAGATCATCATTTTAGGAAATGATGCGGAACTGGGTAGTGACATTGATCCGGAAGAAGCTCAACAGGCACTTGAAATAGCCGAAGCTAACTTGAGTAGAGCTGAGGGTACGAAAGAGTTGGTTGAAGCGAAGCTAGCTCTCAGACGAGCTAGGATACGAGTCGAGGCTATCAATTGGATTCCCCCATCCAATTGAATACAATCCAATGGTTTAGTTGATACAAAGAAAAAGGGAAGAGGGGTAGAAAAAGTTATTAGATAGCGAAGCGAAGTAAGTCCAATGCTATCTAGTAATTTTTCTACCTACCTACCTACTATTGGATTTGAACCAATGACTCCCGCCGTATGAAAGCAATACTCTAACCACTGAGTTAAGTAGGCAATTTATCACCACAAAGGAAGACCCATTACTTCGATCGATTATAGATCGAATCCTTTTTATAAGCAATACTGCTCCGTTATTGGTATGTTATATAGTAAACAGATCAAAGGGATATCCTCTGGCATTAGAGAATATTCATCTTGACAAGAAATTATCTATATGTTAAGATATCTCTGACAAGGGCTATAGCTCAGTTCGGTAGAGCAACTCGCTTACACGTGCGCCAATGCTTTTCAAGGGAGCTTATTATGCAATGAACATAATTGATCTTATTGCAAAATCAATGTCTTACTTCATAGATTCGAGAGAATAGGAGAACAGTAGCCTGACAAACAGTCGGTTCAGTCCGATTCAGGTGCCAATTCAGGTGCCTAATCAAATAGAACCCTTATTGATTTGCTAGTTGATAAGGTAAATATCCAGCCCACTAAATGCTAGGCGTAATGAGGATAAGGGCCTCCAAAAAACTTCTTTTCGTTCTATGAACTTTAAGGTGTATGAAGTCTCATAGTCAACTCTTGCAGCGGAACGATAGAGACTCCATTTCACTTAGGTTGATTTAATTTAGGCCGGAGGCAGACCTAAGTCAAGGTAATCCTCCTTTGAAACACTTTGGTATTGCTCCTAGATAGATCATAATACAAATAATCAATCAGAGCACAGGGAGCCATCTCATTATCTTTCCGTAAAGAAAAACTATGGTGGACTAACTGATCTTTACATCAGTTGATGAAAGAGCCCAATGCAAAAAAATGCATGTTGGGTCTTTGAAACAGTTCGAATCATTTCGATAATAATCCGTTTGATCTGTTTTACCGAGAAGGTCTACGGTTCGAATCCGTATAGCCCTAATATGTCCTTTTTTTAGATTTTAGGATAGAGATCCTATGTTTCCTTTAGTATAGTTTTCATTTCCTCATTAGTACTTGTTTATAGACTGGACGGTCGCTTGCGCCATAGAATAGAGATAAAAGCATTACCACAGGCTCATTCATCGAAAATCTTAGAGACAGGAAAAGAAAAACGAATTTCTATCAAATCAATAGAAGGAAGGATCCCTTACCTGATTTGAATTCCATCCTCCTTCAAATAGGATATGCTCTAAGTCCCTAGACTTCCCTATAATAACTGCAATGATTTTCTCCATCTTGCGAATTCCTACTTTGTTTGAAGTATATTACTTTGCTTATATATACATTATCTAAATCGATCTACTTTCTATAAAATAGAAAAATTGAAATAAAATCCAAAAATAAAGAAAGAGTAAATAAGAAAACAGAATATTCTGTCTCATAGTTCTGAAATAGAGTTCTTTATTTTTATAGTATTACTCCTCATTAGGCTGCATACATTAGTCATCCTATCTTAATTAGGTTCTAATTATAAATAGAATGGAAATCAAAAAGAAAGGGAGTCGGGATTCCATTGGATGAATCTTTAAAGAAGACAGGGCACAGAGGAAACAAAGGCTAAACTAAGTGCTTTGATTTGAGCAAAACGGATTCTTGTTTCACCGAGGAAAAGAGAGAAGTTCTGGATAAATTGACAACGCTGACTTGAATTGACTAATTCAGTTCCGCCTATT